TAGGGATGACAGGATTTGAACCCGTGACATTTTGTACCCAAAACAAACGCGCTACCAAGCTGCGCTACATCCCTTTCATTTCAATTGTCCTACAGTGTCATTGTAGAGAATCCACGTCCTGTTTTCCACATCGTTATTTCCTACATGGATATAGGAATTCTCTTGCCATTTATTCTTTTTTTTTTTCTCATGGCTCATATAACATATAATAAATAAAAAAATTATATACATTATAGACATAGTAAACCCAACATATAAATAAATCTTTATCGGCAATGCTCCGAAAGAGGGAAACGCCCTTTTCTCTGTTGTAAGGAAAGGAAAATCTCATCTACTGGGTTGTTTTATATATCTATTTTAGTTAAGAATTTCGCGTACAAATACAAGCGATCCTTAACTACATATGCATATGATCATATATGTATTACAAAAAAAGGAGGCTTTTCAATGCGAAATCTAAAAACATATCTTTCTGTGGCACCTGTGCTAAGTACTCTATGGTTTGGGTCTTTAGCAGGTTTATTGATAGAGATCAATCGTTTATTCCCGGATGCGTTGACATTCCCATTTTTTTCATTCTAGTTATTGACATAGGAAGGGCTTAAAAAGATTAGAGATACGCTAAATTCTCTCTGACGAATCCCTCTCCCTTTCTCTTCCTTTCTTTGTTTTGCTCTTTTGTCATTTTTTTGAGGATTAAAGAAAAAAAAAAGTGGGTTCAACCGCATCGAAATTTGGGCTCAGGCTCGAATTAATTTAATATTATTATATTAATATATTAAAATCATAGAGGGCAACAAAATTATACAAGATACTTAAATGAAATACTATTACTATACCGAGATTCTATCTAAATAATTAATAGTTAGAAATCATTGTATTACTTATTTTTCTTTTTTCTCTATTGATTGTAACAAAATCTTTCATAATAGGATTTCAGGTTAGCAACTTCTTTTTTTTTTTTTCGTTTCGGATCGAAAATGAAAGAAAAGAATTGAGTGAATCCAAAATTCAAAGGAGGTTAGGTTCATGGCGAAGGGTAAAGATGTCAGAATAACAGTTATTTTGGAATGTAACAGTTGTCGAAAGGATAGTAATAAGGAATCACCAGGCATTTCCAGATATATTACCCAAAAGAATCGACACAATACGCCTAGTCGACTGGAATTGAGAAAATTCTGTCCCTATTGTTACAAACATATGATTCATGGGGAGATAAAGAAATAGATCAAAGAAAACCGCGTGTACCTTCCCTTCAGGATTCAAGAAAGGGGAACAAATTTTTCAAAATTACATATAAACATATAATTATAAAATAAACAAATAAACCAATCAACTCCTATTTCCGTCAAATCCAAAATGAGAATTAAGAAATAGGATTTTAGAGATAAGGAATAAACCATGGAAAAATCCAAGCTTTTTCTTAAATCCAAGCGATCTTTTCGTAGGCGTTTGCCCCCAATTGGACCGGGGGATCGAATTGATTATAGAAACATAAGTTTAATTAGTCGATTTATTAGTGAGCAAGGAAAAATATTATCTAGACGAGTGAATAGATTGACTTTGAAACAACAACGATTAATTACTATTGCTATAAAACAAGCTCGTACTTTATCTTCGTTACCTTTTCTTCGTAATGAAGAATCTGCGAATAGAACTAAGTATACTCCTAGAACTACGGGTACTCGAACCAGAAAGAAATAGGTCTATTTCTCAATTGATTGAATCAAAATTCAAAAATGAAGAAGAAACCTTTTTTTATGGAAACGCATTCAGTTATTTTGACTACTTTTTAATAATCCTATTTCTTTTTACTCTCCCTTCCCGGAGTTCATTCTCCGGGGGACCTCCCTTTAAAGCATTCCGATGAATTCCCCCAATCAATCTCCTTATTTAACGATCTCATTGGAAATTGTATAAAGACAATTTGTATTTGATATGGCTAGTTGTGCAAGAATTTTACGATTAAGAAGCAACCGTCTCTTGTACAGATTATTTATGGATCTACTATAACTATAGGATACCCCGTTCTCGCGAATTACTGCATTTATTCGAGTGATCCACAGACGACGAAAATTTATCTTTCGGCTTCCCCTATCCCGATGAGAAGAAGCCAAAGCTCGAATTCTTTGTTGAATAGCAGTTCGCATAAGTCTTGAATGGGACCCTCGAAAGGTTGATACACATAAACGCGTTTTTGTTCTACGTCTACGAGCTATATACCCTCGTCTAGTTCTGGTCATTGAAGCAAAATAAACTTTGATGAATAACTTAATTTATTTTTTCTTTCAGTCATCCCTCTCGTCTTTCCTAGTCTATTAATAACAAAACGGATTCTTCCGATGTATAAAATACAAATTCCAATGGCTTTTGCTGCTCTGACCTTCCCAACCACGATTTTTTTTTACGGGCATTTCACCTCGAAATAAGAAATTGTATTGATACTAGGTATCCAAAAATATTAAATTTAAAATTGAGTATAAATAGAGTATTGTATTAAAGTAGGAATACCGAGTAAAGGGAAATTTATAAATAAATAGTGGGTTCCTTCGTTTCTATGGTTACTTCGTAAACGGTGAGGTCCTTTCTATACACCGGAGCTCCTTCCCCATTCAATCAATGTTATTAGTAACTTGTACAGTTCACATTCTTTGACTCTACCCATGAATTATCCAATAATAGATCTTTTCACAATGAGATCTACTCATACAGTAACGGCATTTAATTATGAAAGTTGGCTAGGTAGCTGACCCTGTTAGTCCGTTCTTGCAAGAGTGAGAGCATAATTTTTCTGCTTCCTAAATACCAATTCCCCCGCTTAATGGACAACCATTTGCTACCACTGGGAGTTGCTTATCATCTACAATTAAGGTGATTGGATTTGCACCAATAGAAACCATAAATTTCATACACAATGTAGGTCTTTTGTTAGATAGTGAATGGAAAAATTCCATCCTATTCATTGGTACTGGTCATTGATACTGGAAAAAGCGTTTTCTTTCTTTTGTTCCAGCTTATCTTATGATTTGAACGAGTCGCACATACACCCTAGTACATGTTCCTCGACGCTGAGGACATCCCCGAAGAGCGGGGGATTTTGTGACATTTTTGATTGGCTGTCTTGTGTTTCTAATAAGTTGTTTAATAGTTGGCATGCTGAATCATATACAAAATGGGCTGGTTTAGATCGATCCTAACCGGATGATTATGTTTTTTTTTCTTCTATTTTTTTCTTCTATTTAATACTAGAAGAAAAAAAAACATAATCATCCGGTTAGGAATTGAACCTACCAACTATCCTTATCCCCTCCTAGTAACCCTCCCCCCAAAAATCGATTTATGAAATTAGAACTCGAAATCCTTGAATTAAACTCATCAATGAAAAGTAATAACGATATTTTTTATACCCTTTTTTTTAGTTCGGATGGAGCGGGATAATAATTTCTCATTCCGAATCTGTAAACGAACAAGATAAGAGATCAACAATACGATCGATGTCTTTAGGATCCTCGAATGGAATGGAAGTAGACCGACATTTCTATTGGGGCGTTGGCTCTGTTTCCTTGGTTCTAAGATGCTAACGTATTTTGTTTCATGAGTGCGAATCTTAGAGGACAATGTAAATCCGGAGTGTAAATTCGGTGGTGGGGTAAATTTTACTTAACTCCCCGGTATTTTAGCCGGTATTTAGGACTGATTCTGCTATAAGATCTATAATTCCATACTCTTTGGCTTCGCTTGCGTCCATAAAAGTATCTCTTTCCAGGTCGGCGGCTATAACCCAGTGGGGTTGTTGTGTTCGTACGGAATATATTTTTACGATTCTGTCGCGAAACTCTGAAATTGCTCTCGATTCTAGCGTATATCCTGGTATTTCTTGCTGATAAAAGGTACCAGCAGGTTGGTGGATCATTACCCTGATGATATAACATAATGAAAGGTCCCTCTATCTTCTATCGGGTAAAGGAAAGAGCTAAAGAATAAGAAGAAGCGGAGTATATATATAATAGAAGCAAACGACAATATAGATTGATAAAAGGACAATCCAATATAGATAAAATTCAACAACCGTACAGGCAATTTTGGGGCATTGCATACGGCTCCACAATGGGATTTTTTTTCCCTTCCACGGGAAAAAAAAGATCTATTGGATCCAGAAATTATCCGCCCATTTAACATCCTTGCTTTTGGGAGAGTGAAAAAGGAGTATGATGATTCCGTTGCTTCCGTGCTTTGGTTATTTAGGAATTTAACTCATATGAGATCGAGCAATCCCAAAGTTTCTTTTTTTTTTTTTAGTACTCTTCGATAACATAAATTTGGCAAAATCATTTGTCGCGTGAAACCAAAAATATTTGCGACACTAAAATGAATTGCTGAGAGATATTCAGAGGTATTCCTTGATCGGAAAGATATTTTGTCTAAGCCAGCTCCCCCGATACACAATCTCACGTTATGAAAAACCATATGGGTATGTTCATACCGAATTGGAATGCCATGCTATTGTTACTCAGTAGTCTTATTCATTTTACCCGGCTAAGGCATATAGTCTTCATTACTTTCTTATGTCATTTATAACTTTACTTTTTTATTTCATTTCTAAAAAAGCTTTCCCTCAACCTCTCAACTAAGGTTAAAGATACATTGGCGCCAAGCGCGAAGGAATGCTAAGCGTTTGGTAATTTCGCCTCCGACCAGAACGAAAGATGCCATTGAAGCGGCGACTCCCATACATACTGTATTTACATCTGGTATCACAAGTTGCATCATATCATAAATGCCTACTCCGGGTACTATCCACCCGCCAGGTGAGTTTATAAATAACCATTGCTCTAAGTCCTTATCCTCTATATTGAGAAATAGCATGAGCCCCATAACTTGATTTGCTAGTTCGTCCTCTATGGAGTCTCCTAAAAAAAGTAATCTTTCTCGATGAAGTCGGTTGATTAGGATAAAATTTTATCCCTTTTAGGAACCATACGCGCACTTTTGAATGCATATGGTTCATAAAAAAAAAAAAAATGGCAAAGCAAAGAAAGAATCAAAGTAAAGTATAGGTCCTCTTTTTTTTTTTTTTAATACTTTCATACCTCCTAGAAACTTTTCGAATTAAACTCTCATTGATGTATGGTGTTTTATCTAAAAATTCCGATGTAAATTTCTTGTTCCTGAATGGGCCTCTTCAAATTTTTTAGGCTTATGTTCTACTCCGGGTAAAGATAGATGATAAAAGATACAACCGATTTCTATTTGTACATATAGGCCAAATGATTCCAATACCACTTCTTTTTGATACGACTTTTTTTTTTCAATTTTTTTTTTCACCAAATAAAATATTCTAAATATTCTGTGTAGTCATCATAAATTAGCAGTTTGAGATCATTTAATCGTTTATATGTTATAAACGTTTCTGATACAAGTGTTAAGCATATCCATATTAAATTAAAACGAACAATTGAGTATTTTCTGAACGGAGCCTGGATACTTCATTTTATTGGTCCAATCAAACTAACCATAAATTATTGTAATTAATAATATTGCTCCCTCAAGAAATTGGGCTAATTACATTTCACGCTACAAATTCTTGATAAGTTCAATTAATTTTTTGGCGAAGCAGGGGTATCTCAATCAGGGGAGAGAACGGGGAAATCCCATATGACCCAATATGTCTAACAAGCCGCACTATAGGTCAACCCAGGTTGCGTCCTCATCTCCCGGAATTCGAAAGGGGACTTTCGGAACACCAACGGGCATCTTTTGGCTGTCAAAAGATGACTTCATTCTTTGATGTGGAAACGTAACAATGAATTTTTTGTTTTCATCAAATTGAAAAGTTCATAGAGGAAGACGAAATGCATAAAGAAAAAGTTTTACGACTGGGTCGAACTGTTCAAACAAACGACGAACACCTTTCTATGCATTCGCCCATAGAAAATGGGACCAATTCCCCCATTGCGTATTGGTACTTATTGGGTATACTATAGAATAGATCTGCTTTTCTTTGTTCCGACGAACAGAATTGTTCCATTATTACCAACAAAATGGAATAAAATAAATAAGAACCCTTGCTCCGAAATAATCCACTGAAAAGCAGAAGTCTATAGCCTAGTTTTTTCCAATGCGATAAAGTTATATCTTTTTTTTTTTTTATTTTTCTTTGATAAAGGGGTATTTTCATGGGTTTGCCTTGGTATCGTGTTCATACCGTCGTATTGAATGATCCCGGTCGGTTGCTTGCTGTCCATATAATGCATACAGCTCTAGTTTCTGGGTGGGCTGGTTCAATGGCTCTATACGAATTAGCCGTTTTTGATCCCTCTGACCCCGTTCTTGATCCAATGTGGAGACAGGGTATGTTTGTTATACCCTTCATGACTCGTTTAGGAATAACCAATTCATGGGGAGGTTGGAGTATCACAGGAGGAACTGTAACAAATCCGGGTATTTGGAGTTACGAGGGTGTGGCCGGGGCGCATATTGTGTTTTCTGGTTTGTGCTTTTTGGCAGCTATCTGGCATTGGGTGTATTGGGATCTAGAAATATTCCGTGATGAACGTACAGGAAAACCTTCTTTGGATTTGCCCAAGATTTTTGGAATTCATTTATTTCTATCAGGGTTAGCTTGCTTTGGGTTTGGTGCATTTCATGTAACGGGCTTGTATGGTCCTGGAATATGGGTGTCCGATCCTTACGGACTAACTGGAAAAGTACAATCTGTAAGTCCTGCGTGGGGCGTAGAAGGTTTTGATCCTTTTGTTCCGGGAGGCATAGCCTCTCATCATATTGCAGCAGGGACATTGGGCATATTAGCAGGCCTATTTCATCTTAGTGTTCGTCCGCCCCAACGCCTATACAAAGGGTTGCGTATGGGTAATATTGAAACTGTTCTTTCCAGTAGTATCGCTGCTGTCTTTTTTGCGGCTTTTGTTGTTGCCGGAACTATGTGGTATGGTTCGGCAACTACCCCCATCGAATTATTCGGTCCCACCCGTTATCAATGGGATCAGGGATACTTCCAGCAAGAAATCTATCGAAGGGTTGGTGCCGGACTAGCTGAAAATCAGAGTTTATCAGAAGCCTGGTCTAAAATTCCTGAAAAATTAGCTTTTTATGATTACATCGGCAATAATCCCGCAAAGGGGGGATTATTCAGAGCGGGCTCAATGGATAACGGGGACGGAATAGCTGTTGGATGGTTAGGGCACCCTATCTTTAGAGATAAAGAGGGGCGTGAGCTTTTTGTACGTCGTATGCCTACTTTTTTTGAAACATTTCCGGTAGTTTTGGTAGATGGAGACGGAATTGTGAGAGCCGATGTTCCTTTTCGAAGGGCGGAATCGAAGTATAGTGTTGAGCAAGTAGGGGTAACTGTTGAGTTCTATGGTGGCGAACTTAACGGAGTCAGTTATAGTGATCCTGCAACTGTGAAAAAATATGCTAGACGCGCTCAATTAGGTGAAATTTTTGAATTAGATCGTGCTACTTTGAAATCTGATGGTG